CAATTCCCGTTCTCAATCCATGACCAATACGAGCTCGAAGCTTCCTTCGTAACTTCCGGAACTTCTTCGTAGTGGCTCCGTTCCATGCCTCATTTCATAGGGAATCTCAAAGTGGCTCTATTTCATTATATTCCATCCATATCTCAATTCCATTCATTTAATATCCCTTTGGTGTCATTGACATAAGAGATGTCCTTTCTAATCTATCTGTTTCTATTTCTATATATGGAAAGTGAAAAAATCGTCATATAATAATCCAGAAATTGCAATAGAAAATAAAAAGGGAGGTTTGTGATGATTTTAACATCTTTTCTCCTAGGTAATCTAGTAGCCTTATGCATGAAGGAGGTTTGTGATGATTTTAACATCTTTTCTACTAGGTAATCTAGTAGCCTTATGCATGAAGATAATCAATTCGGTCGTTGTGGTCGGACTCTATTATGGATTTCTGACCACATTCTCCATAGGGCCCTCTTATCTCTTCCTTCTCCGAGCTCAGGTTATGGAAGAAGGAACCGAGAAGAAGGTATCAGCAACAACAGGTTTTATTACGGGACAGCTCATGATGCTCATATCGATCTATTATGCGCCTCTGCATCTAGCATTGGGTAGACCTCATACAATAACTGTCCTAGCTCTCCCCCATCTTTTGTTTCATTTCTTCTGGAACAACCAAAAACACTTTTTTGATTCTAGATCTACTAACAGAAATTCAATGCGTAATCTCAGCATTCAATGTGTATTCCTGAATAATCTCATTTTTCAATTATTCAACTATTTTCTTTTACCAAGTTCAATGTTAGCCAGATTAGTCAACATTTATATGTTTCGATGCAACAACAAGATGTTATTTGTAACAAGTAGTTTTGTTGGTTGGTTAATTGGTCACGTTTTATTCATGAAATGGGTTGGGTTGGTATTAGTCTGGATACGGCAAAATCACTCTATTAGATCTAATCTACTTATTCGATCTAATAAGTACCTTGTGTCAGAAGTGAGAAATTCTATGGCTCGAATCTTTAGTATTTTCTTATTTATTACCTGTGTCTACTATTTAGGCAGAATACCGTCATCCATGGTTCTCAAAGAAACCTCAGTAACGGAAGAAAGGGGGGAAAGCAGAGAAGAAACAGATGTAGAAATAGAAAAAACTTCCGAAACGAAGTGGACTAAAGAGGAACAAGAGGGATCCACCGAAGAAGATCCTTCTCCTTCCCTTTTTTCGGAAGAAAAGGAGGATCCGGACAAAATCGATGAAACGGAAGAGATCCGAGTGAACGGAAAAGAAAAAACAAAGGATGAATTCCACTTTCACTTTAAAGAGACATGCTATCAAAATAGCCCTGTTTATGAAACTTCTTATCTGTATGGGAATCAAGAAACTTCGAAGTTAGAAATACTTAAAAAAAAAGAAAAGATATTAGTAAATACAATTGTGGTTCTTCTTTTCGACTATAAACGATGGAGACGTCCGTTTCGATATTTAAAAAACAATAAATTTGAAAATAGTATAATAAATGAAATGTCACAATATTTTTTTTTTTCGTGTCAAGATAATAAAAAAAAAAGAATTTCTTTTACCTACCCACCCAGTTTAAAAACTTTTTTTGAAATGCTAGAAAGAAAGATGCATTTTTTCAGATCGGTAGAATCGATAGATTCAATCTCTGATGAACTAGAAAATACATGGGTTTATAAAACTGAGCAAAACAAAACGAAACTAAGAAATGAATTTCTAAGTAGACTAGAGGCTCTACAAAAAAGATATCTTTGTCTAGATTTATTAACTAGATTTCGTATTCATGAAACAAAAAAGGAATATTTGCTAAAAAAAAAGGATCCCGTCTTAAATGGTCCCTACCGCGAACCAACAAAAAGCATATTGTCACCACCACTCTTTAGTGAAAGTTCCATAAAAAAAAGGCCAGAGACTCCTTTGATAAATAAAATACACGGTCTTATTCTTTCTAATAATTTTATAGAATTTGAAGAGATAATGAATATGTATGATAAAAAACTAAAAACATTATCAGTGGGAATAAAGGGAATTAATAAAAAAATACCTCGACGGTCATACACATTAATTGACGAGTTTGAACGGCAAGAAGGAGAATACGAAGCAGCCGTATTAGAGGACCCTGGAATGCGGTCAAGAAAAGCAAGATTTTCAGTGGTTTTTACTATAAATGAGCCTACTTATACTAATTACGAAGCAGAACCAGAGGAATTTTATTTGATGCAGTATGCAGAAGAATCGGATTTTCGTCGAAATATAATCATGGGCTCTATACGAGCTCAAAGGCGTAAAATACCGATTTTAAAACTGTCTCAAGCAAATGTACATTCCCCACTTTTTTTGTACAGACTCGAGAAATCAATCCTTTCTTATTTTGATATCTCTGGCCTGATTAAACTCAGTTTCCGAAATTGGATGAAAAAAACTAAAGAATTTGAACTTTCAGAAAAAAAAGAAAAAAATGAGAAGTATAAAAGAGAAGCAACAATAGGGATCGAAATAGCGGAGGAACCTCCGGATGGTATTCTAACTCCTCAAGTAACAAGGAGTTGTATATTAATAATAAAATCAATTCTTAGGAAATATATTATATTACCCTCATTGATAATAGCTAAAAATATTGGCCGTATCTTATTATTTCAATTTCCCGAATGGTCCGAGGATTTCGAAAATTGGAATAAGGAAACGCATGTTAAATGCACTTATAGTGGTGTTGAACTATCCGAAAAAGACTTGCCGAAAAACTGGTTAAGTGAAGGTATTCAGATAAAGATCCTATTTCCTTTCTATCTGAAACCTTGGCATAGATCGAAACCTGAATTCCCTCAAATGGGTCGATTGAAAATAAAAAAAAAAATGCGTTTTTTAACTGTGTGGGGGAGGACAACCAAACAGCCTTTTGGTTCACCCCAAAAAGAGCCTTCCTTTTTTGTACCCATTTTTAAAGAACTCATAAAAAAAATGAGAAAATTAAAAACAATTTTTTTTTTATTTTTCAAAATGTTAAAAGAACTAAAAAACTGGATTAACAAAAGTGGTCTAGTTCTAAACAGACTAATAAACAACCCCTCAAAAAAAAGCAGAATTTTTTTATTTGGGTTGAGCGAGCTAGATGAAGGGGGTGAAACTAAAAATGACAAAGATTTGATAAAAAATAATCAAATAATTCACGAATCGCCCATTCCAACTCGATCGAAAAATTGGACAAAACATTCGCTAACAGAAAAAAAAATGCAAGATATGACTATTAGAGCAAGTACAATCAGAAATCAACTAGAAAAAATAATAAAAGACAAGAAAAAAATTTTTCGAACTCCTGAGATAAATAACAGGTTTAACAAAAAGCGGCATGGCATAAAAAGATTAGAATTAAAAAAAATAAAAATTATTTGTCAAATAGTAAAAAACCGACTGACTCGATTAATCTTTAACTCGCAGTATTTTATAAAATTTTTTATTGAAAGAGTATACATTGCTATCGTCCTAGTTATTAATATAATAAGGATCAAGGGACAACTTTTTTTTGATTTTGAATCAAAAAAAAAAAAAATGGATAAGTACACGTGCAATAATGAAGTAAATAAAAAAGAAACAAAAATTGACTTTAGAAACTTTAGACAGTCCTCTTTTTATATTAGTAATAAAAATTCAAAATTGTTTTTTGACTTATCCTCTTTATCACAAGCCTTTGTAGGGTATAAATTATCACAAAGCCGCATTTTTAACTTATACAACTTAAGATTAAGATCTGCACGTCAATATCATGAAACAGCTCTTTTTCTTAAAGATAAAAAAGATAAAATAACGGATGATTTTGGAGTACAAGGAATATTTGATTCGGAATTAACAGATAAGAAACTTCTTACTTATGGAATAAATGAATGGAAAAGCTGGTTACAGAATCATTATCAATATAATATATCTCATATTAGATGGTCTGGATTGGTACCAAAAAAATGGAAAAAGAACAAAAATAGTCCCTCTATAAGCCAAAATGAAAATAAGGATTTATCAAAAGAGGATTTATATGAAAACGATGGGTTAATTCGTTACGAAAAGGAAATTAATGATTATGGATTAAACTCATTATCAAATCACAAAGGGAATTTTAAAAAAAATTCTCGATATGATCTCTTATCATATAAATCTATTAATTCTGAAAATAAGAAGAACTCATCTATTTTTTTTTTACCATCACAGGTAAACAATAACCAAAAAATATCCTATAATTACAACACAAATAAAAAAAAACTTTTTACGCTAGGAGATAACACTTCTTTAGGCGAAAAAACTATTACAGATATGGATAAATCTGTTTTTTATTACAGAATTATCCAGTTGTGTCTTAGAAAAAGGGTCAATATTGAAGCCTGGATCCAGACTAATACCAAGAATACTAAGATAAGTAATTATCAACTAATTGAACAAATCGATAAGAGGGGTCTTTTTGATTTGACGACTCGCCAAACTGAGCAAACCCACCCAAGGATTCAAAGCTTTTTCGATTGGCTGGGAATGAACGAAGAATTTCCTATTTTGAATAAAGAACTTTGGTTCTTACCAGAATTGATACTGCTTTATAATGTATATAAATTAAAACTGTGGAGCATACCAATCCAATCACTTCTTTTAAATTTTAATGAAAAGAAAAGTTTGAGTGAAAAAAAGAATATCACTCTAAAGCAAAAATGGAATCTTGGATCTGTTCTCTTAAACCAAGAAAAAGATGTTTCAGACTATGGTGATTTTTTAGACTATAGTGTGGAATCAGACATAAAAAAACGTATAAACGAAAGCAATACAGAGGAAGACCTCGATTTTGTACTAACAAGTCATTTGCTTGTTCAATTGAGATGGTCTTTTTTTTTCAATATAACAATAATGAAAAATATCAAAGTATATTGTCTCCTGCTTAGCTTGCGAAATCCACGAGAAAGCGCTCTATCCGCTATTCAAAGAGGAACAATAAATCTAGATATAATGCCGAGTCATAAGTATGTTACAGAATGGATGCAAAGGGGGGTATTTTTTATTGAACCAGTTCGTATGTCTATAAATAATCCTGGACAATTTCTTATGTATCAAACCATACGGATTTCATTATTTCAGAAGACTAATTATCAACCTAATCCAAGGTATCGAGAAAAAAAGGATTTTTCAAAATCCATTGCAAAAGAGCAAAAAATTCTTGGAAATAGAGACATAAAAAATTCCAGTTTACTTGTTCTTGAAACTATTTTATCGCCAAGCCGTCGCAAAGAGTTAAGAATTCTAATTTCTTTTAATTCAAAAAAAACCAAAGGTATAGATCTAAATATGGTATTTGGCAACGGAAACAATGTAAAAATTTATGGTCCATTTTTGGTTGAAAGCAACCGTCTTAATAGATTAAAGTTTTTTCTTTGGCCGACTTGTCAATTAGAAGATTTAGTTTCTATGAATCGTTATTGGTTTAATACTAATACTGGGAGTTCTTTCAGTATGTTAAGAATACCTATGTATTCACAATTCTAAATGTATGAAATGCATGATAGGATATTTTGATTTCTATTCTGTAACATATCGCCCAGAAAAAACTAAACAGACGTAGACACGTATTGTCTTATATTCTATTCTAATACATGAATACTAATTCAATAATATATCAATTCGATCCATAATTCATCAAAATTTTTTGATTATTTAAAGTTTAATTTTTTCTCTCTTTTATGTTCTGAGTTCCACCCTTTTTCTATCTAAAGAATGAATCAAATAAAAAACGGAGTTGGATTATTAATGGTTATTTGATTTTCAAAATTTTGATCAAATTAAAAAGCCCAGAACGAAAAAAAAATCTACCAAATTAAAATGTCCAACATTATTATTACTGATCCATAAAATTCATATTTTTAAAAAATTGGAGAGGATTTACTTTTATGCTAAAGAATTCAGTTTCCTCAGTTATTTCCCAAAAACAAGAAAAAAAAGAAGAAACCAAGGGAGCCGTTGAATTTCAAGTAGTAAATTTCACGCAGCAAATCCGAAGACTTACTTCGCATTTGGAATTGCACAGAAAAGATTATTTATCTCAGAGAGGTCTAAAAAAAATTCTGGGAAAACGTCAACGACTGCTGGCTTATTTGTCAAAAAAAAATGGAATACGTTATAAAGAATTAATTGATCGACTGGATATTCGGGAACCAAAAATTCGTTAATTTCAAGAACTAAAATTCAATTTATTGATTATTGGATCATGACTTTTGCTGAATTTCTTTTTGTTTTCTGCAATTCCTAGAAAAATGAATCAAGGAACAACCTATGAATGTACCAATTATAAGAAATGAACTTATGATAGTAAATATGGGACCTCAACACCCATCAATGCACGGCGTTCTTCGACTCATCATTACTCTAGATGGTGAAGATGTTGTTGACTGTGAACCAATATTGGGGTATTTACACAGAGGAATGGAAAAAATTGCAGAAAATAGAACAATTATACAATATTTACCTTATGTAACTCGTTGGGATTATTTGGCTACTATGTTCACCGAGGCCATAACCGTAAATGCACCTGAACAGTTAGGGAATATTCAAGTACCTAAACGAGCCAGTTATATTAGAGTAATTATGTTAGAATTAAGTCGTATAGCTTCTCATTTATTATGGCTTGGCCCTTTTATGGCAGATATTGGTGCACAAACTCCCTTCTTCTACATTTTCCGAGAACGAGAATTAGTATATGATCTCTTCGAAGCTGCTACTGGTATGAGATTGATGCATAATTTTTTTCGTATCGGAGGAGTTGCCGCTGATTTACCGCATGGTTGGATAGATAAATGCATTGATTTCTGCGACTATTTTTTAACCGGAATTTCGGAATATCAAAAACTTATTACACGGAATCCTATTTTTTTAGAACGTGTTGAGGGAGTAGGAATTTTGAGTGGAGAAGAAGCACTAAATTGGGGTTTATCGGGCCCAATGCTACGAGCGTCCGGAATAGAATGGGATCTTCGTAAAGTTGATCATTATGAGTGTTATGACGAATTTGATTGGGAAGTCCAATGGCAAAAAGAAGGAGATTCGTTAGCTCGTTATTTAGTAAGGATCAGTGAAATTGAGGAATCTATCAAAATTATTCAGCAAGCTTTGGAAGGAATTCCGGGAGGACCTTATGAGAATTTAGAAATACGATGTTTTGAGAAAGTAAGGGATTCCCAATGGAATGATTTTGAATATCGCTTCATTAGTAAAAAAACCTCTCCTACTTTTGAATTGTCGAAACAAGAACTTTATGCGAGAGTCGAAGCCCCAAAGGGCGAATTGGGAATTTTTCTGCTAGGAGATGGTCGAATTTTTCCTTGGAGATGGAAAATTCGACCACCGGGTTTTATCAATTTGCAAATTCTTCCTCAGTTAGTTAAAAGAATGAAATTGGCTGATATTATGACGATACTAGGTAGTATAGATATCATTATGGGAGAAGTTGATCGTTGAAATGATAATTGATAGAACAGAAGTACAAGATATCAATGCTTTTTCAAAATGGGAATCCTTAAAAGATGTGTATGAGATCATATTGATGCTTATTCCGATTTTGACTGTTATAGTAGGAATCACAATAGGTGTACTAGTAATTGTGTGGTTAGAAAGAGAAATAGCTGCGGGGCTACAACAACGTATTGGACCTGAATATGCTGGACCTTTTGGAATTCTCCAAGCTTTAGCAGATGGTACAAAACTACTTTTCAAAGAAAATATTCTTCCATCTAGAGGCGATACTTATTTATTCAATATCGGACCATCCATAGCAGTCATATCAATTCTATTAAGTTATTCAGTAATCCCTTTTGGCTATCATCTTGTTCTAGCCGATCTCAATATTGGTGTTTTTTTATGGATTGCCATTTCAAGTATTTCTCCAATTGGACTTCTTATGTCAGGATATGGATCAAATAATAAATATTCTTTTTTAGGTGGTTTACGGGCTGCTGCTCAATCGATTAGTTATGAAATACCATTAACTCTATGCGTGTTATCAATATCTCTACGTGCGATTCGTTGAAACATTTTCCCTATTGTCCTTTTCTTTTCGTTGGAAAGAAATTGTCTGAATTAAAGAAATAGCTTTCTTTTTTTGTTCATTAACCCGACTGATGAACACAATCAGATAGTTCTATGAGTGAAAGAAAACAGCTTCGAAATTTGCAGTAAAAATAGTAAGTCTCATTTCCTATGTATAAGGATTAAACATAAGTAAACATAAGTAATTCACACTGTTTATCCCAAGATCGGTTGATTGATCATCCTGACTTGAAGCGGGTTTAAAATAACAACCAACTTTATGGGTTTTTCACTATCGTTTGTATGTATTACCATAATAGTGAGTTGATAAAAAATGAGTGGGTGGTTAGAAATACCAAGGTACACAAAGGATTAGTAATAGAGATTATGCAAATTATACAAAAAAGCATTTCCGCATAAAAGGAACACTCATTGGGGCTTTAAGTTGGTAGAAATGATCCGGTAGTACTTCCCACGATTCCGATCCAGAGTATGCCCCTATCCACTGAAAAAAAAAACTATCAGGAACGAAAGAATCCTTTTTGAAAAGACCCCGTTTTTGAGGAAGAAGAAAAAGAAGAACAGGAACGAACAAACTAGAAAGAATGCAATTCCAATAAAAAAGAGCGACCTTTTTTATTCTTTCTTTAATATAGTTAGATTCAGAGGGATAAAAGTCCTGTAATGAGTGATGAAGTAATGGAATATGTATGTAATACTTTTTTCGTAATCGAAAATCCTGGGTTGAAATATTTATATATATATTACTAAAAGGAGTATTTTATTGACGGATTAAGTTATTACTCAAAAAATATTGAAATTTTTACAATTAAAGTAAAAGTAAAGGATGAGATTAATTCAGAAATACTTTTTTTTATAGCAGACGGAATTACATTGGGCTAATTCGGGGCTTTTCCATATATTTTGACTCTATCTAACATACAAGTATATGGCGTTAAAAAATACTAACCCGGTCCTTAAATTTATTTAGGCTCCTAGAGGAGCCGTATGAGGTGAAAATCTCATGTACGGTTCTGTAATAGCGATAGTAACAGTAATGTTATCATCGACTATGATTATCTAATAGTTCAAGTACAGTTGATATAGTTGAAGCACAGTCAAAATATGGTTTGTGGGGGTGGAATTTGTGGCGTCAACCGATAGGGTTTATCGTTTTTCTAATTGCTTCCCTAGCAGAATGTGAGAGGTTACCCTTCGATTTACCAGAAGCAGAAGAAGAATTAGTAGCAGGTTATCAAACCGAATATTCAGGTATCAAATTTGGTTTATTTTTTGTTGCGTCCTATCTAAATCTATTAGTTTCTTCATTTTTTGTAATAGTTCTTTACTTGGGCGGTTGGAATCTCTCTATTCCATATATATTCGTTCCTGAACTTTTTGAAAAAGCAGGCGGAGTCTTTGGAACAATCATTAGTATTTTGATTACATTAGTTAAAACTTATTTGTTTTTGTTCATTCCTATTACAACAAGATGGACGTTACCTAGGCTGAGAATGGATCAATTATTAAATCTTGGATGGAAATTTCTTTTACCTATTTCTCTCGGTAATTTATTATTAACAACTTCTTCCCAACTCCTTTCACTCTAATCATGCGAGTCTATACGTAGACTTATCTCAAACAAGAGAAGGAAACAATCATCAAATTATTCATACCTATTCACGATATGTTCCCTAGGGTAACAGGTTTCATCAATTATGGTCAACAAACAGTACGAGCTGCAAGGTATATCGGTCAAGGTTTTATGATTACTTTATCCCACGCAAATCGTTTACCTGTAACGATTCAATATCCTTATGAGAAATTAATTCCATCAGAACGTTTCCGTGGTCGAATTCACTTTGAATTTGATAAATGCATTGCTTGTGAAGTATGTGTTCGCGTATGCCCTATAAATTTACCTGTTATTGATTGGAAACTACAAACTAGGATCCGAAAGAAACAATTGTTTAATTACAGTATTGATTTAGGAATCTGTATATTTTGTGGTAATTGCGTTGAGTATTGCCCCACAAATTGTTTATCAATGACTGAAGAATATGAGCTTTCTACGTATGATCGTCACGAATTGAATTATAATCAAATTGCTTTGGGTCGTTTACCATTGGCATTAATTGACGATTACACAATTCGAACAATTTTGAATGCGCCTCAAATAAAAAATGGCTAAAACCCCCCTTTATAAAAAATTTAGAATTACTAATGTCGTCTTTTGATCTAAATAAAGGAATTTTTTTTTGAACTGCCGAATGGAACCTCAAAAAAGAATGATATTGGTCCTATTTTTGAACCTATATCAATACACATTTATTCTTTCAATTAAAAAAAAAATGGATATCCCCGATAATTTTACTTTTCCTGGTCCGATCAATAAGTTCATGAAACATTTCGATTTTTTTATTTCTTATTTTATATTATATATAATGGATTTACCGGGACCAATACATGATTTTCTTTTAATCTTTCTGGGATCAGGTCTTATATTAGGAGGTCTAGGAGTAGTATTATTTACTAATCCAATTTATTCCGCCTTTTCATTGGGATTAGTTCTTGTTTGTATATCCTTATTCTATATTTCATCAAATTCCCATTTTGTAGCTGCTGCCCAACTTCTTATTTATGTGGGAGCTATAAATGTTTTAATCATATTTGCTGTGATGTTTATTAATGGCTCAGAATATTACAAAGATTTCCAGTTGTGGACTGTTGGAGATGGAGTTACTTCAGTGGTTTGTACAAGTATTTTTGTTTCACTAATTACTACTATTCCAGATACCTCATGGTACGGGATTATTTGGACTACAAGATCAAACCATATTGTAGAACAGGATTTGATAAGTAATAGTCAACAAATTGGGATTCATTTATCAACAGATTTTTTTCTTCCATTTGAGCTCATCTCAATAATTCTTTTATTTGCTTTGATAGGTGCAATTGTGGTAGCTCGTCAGTAATAAAGCTTTCGAACGTTCATAGCATAGATAAGATAAGAAATGCTTTTAATTCAATCTATTACCTATTCTCAATATTAGAAATATATTTCTTTGTCCTTGTTCCGTGCTTTTTAGATTCTAGTCAATAGAATAAGTTGAGTTGTTGTTCATATTGAAATGAATCAAGATTGATAAGGAGTCGGTCAATGATGCTCGAATATGTACTTGTTTTGAGTGCCTATTTATTTTCTATCGGTATCTATGGATTGATCACGAGCCGAAATATGGTTAGAGCCCTTATGTGTCTTGAACTTATCCTAAATGCAGTTAATATAAACTTCGTAACATTTTCTGATTTTTTTGATAGCCGCCAATTAGTAGGAGATATTTTCTCCATTTTTGTCATAGCTATTGCAGCCGCTGAAGCAGCTATTGGACCAGCAATTATTTCCTCAATTTATCGTAATAGAAAATCAACTCGCACCAATCAATCAAATTTGTTGAATAAATAATATGCATTCCAAAATTTGAATCTTTATCAACGCAAATAAAAAAATTGTTATTCAGTAAGTCCAATTAGTATGTATGATATTAAATATAGGTTCATATTCCTGTTTACGAAGATGTACTCAATAAAAGTATCTTTACTCTTTTGTATAAGCTGATCCATAAATTAATTTTGTATAAAAATTTTGGTAAATCATTGATTCATCTGATATCTAAATACATGATTCATGTACAAGTTTATTAGATTGAAAATTTATGACGTTCAAAAATTGAGAGATTCAATGTCACATTCAGTAAAGATTTATGATACATGTATAGGATGTACTCAATGTGTTCGAGCCTGCCCCACAGATGTATTAGAAATGATACCGTGGGACGGGTGTAAAGCTAAACAAATAGCATCCGCCCCACGAACAGAAGACTGTGTTGGTTGTAAACGATGTGAATCCGCTTGTCCAACGGATTTCTTGAGTGTTCGGGTTTATTTATGGCATGAAACAACTCGTAGCATGGGTCTAGCTTATTGATACGTTCAAAAAAAATAGCACTAATCCATTTTTTACCGACAAAAACCCGTGCTCAAAATAATATATAGTTTCTATTTCTTTTTTTTTAGTACGGGTTTTTTATGGTCTAAGTGTATCTTATCTTTACCATGAACTCTTTTCCTTGGTTAACATTAATTGTAGCTTTTCCGATATCTGCAGGTTCTTTTATTTTCTTTCTCCCTCAGAAAGGAAATAAAATAATAAGGTGGTACACTATATGTATATGTATCCTAGAACTCCTTCTAATGACCTATGCATTCCGTTATCATTTCCGATTCGACGATCCTTTAATACAACTGGCAGAGGAGTATAAATGGATACATTTTTTTTCTTTTTACTGGCGATTAGGAATAGATGGACTTTCTATAGGACCCATTTTATTAACGGGATTTATTACTACTTTAGCTACTTTAGCGGCTTGGCCAGTTACTCGAGATTCACGATTTTTCCATTTCTTGATGTTAGCAATGTATAGTGGCCAAATAGGATCATTTTCTTCCCGAGACCTTTTACTTTTTTTCATCATGTGGGAGTTAGAATTAATTCCTGTTTATTTACTTGTATCCTTGTGGGGAGGAAAGAAACGTCTATACTCAGCTACCAAGTTTATTTTGTACACTGCAGGAGGTTCCATTTTTCTGTTAATGGGAGTTCTGGGGATCGGTTTATATGGTTCCAATGAACCAACATTAAATTTGGAAATATTAGCTAATCAATCCTATCCTGTGGCATTGGAAATAATATTCTATATTTTATTTCTTATTGCTTTTGCTGTTAAATTACCGATTCTACCCCTACATACTTGGTTACCAGACACCCACGGGGAAGCACATTACAGTACTTGTATGCTTCTAGCTGGAATTTTATTAAAAATGGGAGCATATGGGTTGATTCGGATCAATATGGAATTATTACCCCGCGCTCATTCGATATTTTCTCCATGGTTGATAATAGTGGGTACGATCCAGATAATCTATGCAGCTTTAACATCTCTTGGCCAACGTAATTTAAAAAAACGAATAGCCTATTCTTCTGTATCTCATATGGGTTTCATAATTATAGGAATTGGCTCTATTACTGATACGGGCCTCAATGGAGCTCTTTTACAAATGATTTCTCATGGCTTTATTGGTGCTGGGCTTTTTTTCTTGGCAGGAACGGGTTATGATCGAATCCGTCTTGTTTATCTCGATGAAATGGGTGGGATAGCTATCTTAATGCCCAAAATATTCACCATGTTCAGTATATTATCGATGGCTTCTCTTGCATTACCGGGCATGAGTGGTTTTGTTGCGGAATTGATAGTCTTTTTTGGACTAATTACTAGTCAAAAATATCTTTTAATGACAAAAATACTAATTACTTGTGTAATGGCAATGGGGATGATATTAACTCCTATTTATTTATTATCTATGTCACGCCAGATGTTCTATGGATACAAGCTATTTACTGTTCCAAATTCCTATTTTTTTGATTCGGGACCAAGAGAATTATTTGTTTCGATCTCCATCGTTCTACCCATAATAGGTATTGGTCTTTACCCGGATTTCGTGTTTTCATTATCAGTTGATAAGGTTCAAAGTATTTTAGGTAAATATTTTTATAGATAATTTTTGTATAAAAAAATCCATTTATTTTTTTATTGTGCGTTATACAATAAAAAATAAAAATTTTTGACTTATTAACTCATTAATAGAAAAAGAATTTTAACTGGATCTATTTAGCCTTTGTGAGAGCCATTTGAATCAAGTATTGTATTGATTCAAACGGCTCTTGACGACTTCAACTAAGATTTCGTAGATTTTTATTTACGCTATTTTCTATCTCTAATCGGTAGGCCTTTTTTTATTCTTTTTTTTATTCAAGTAGATGTTAATTGAAACGAACCATAACTATGTAGCCCTATTCCTAAGAGATTGACCCCAAAATAGCATATCCAAATTATAATAAAGCCCATAGAAGCTACAATTGCAGAATTTGCAACTTTCATATTTATATTTGTTCGAGTATGTAAATAAATCGCGAATATAGTCCACGTAATAAAGGCCCAAGTTTCTTTTGGGTCCCAATTCCAATATGATCCCCAGGCCTCATTAGCCCAGACTGCTCCGGAAAGAATCCCTATAGTTAAAAAGATAAACCCTAGACTAATAACACGATAACTCCAATGATCTAATTGTTGAATCAATTGTGATCGGTAATAATTTTTAGCCAAATCAAAGGAGGTGCTTTGAAAAACATTCCTTCTTTTATTCATGTATTGGATCTGACCAAAGTCAAATAACTCAGTAAAAAATAAATGGCTTTTAGCAAAAATTTGGATATCTTTTCTAAATGTAATGACTAGAAGAGATACTGATAATAATGATCCACATAAAAGAGCTGCATAACCCAATAACATCATACTTACATGCATCATTAACCACTGGGATTGCAGAGCAGGTACTAATATTGTGGATTGATGCATTTCAGTTAACAGACTCGAAGTGGCAAATCCTTGAGTAAAAATAGCACTTGGTGCAGTTATTACGCGTAAGTTTTTGTTTTTTAAATATGGAAACATATGAATAATCGAGAAACTCCACGAAAGGAAAATTAATGATTCACATAAATCACTTAATGGAAAATGGTGTGAATAAATCCAACGAATAATTAATAATCCTGTTATACATAAAAAAATAGCTATTAGACCTCTTTCAGAAGAATTAGAGAGTCCTATCATTTCATCGACTACTAAGCTTATCAAATAAATTGTAATTACAATTGAAACAAGGGAAAAAGAAATATGAGTTAATATATGTTCGACAGTAAAAAATATCATATCCATTTTTAAAATAAGGTATCGGAATTTAATTCATTATAGGACTTATTGTATCTCTTTTAGAAGAGAATGTGCCGCCACTCGGATTCGAACCGAGATGCTCAAGCACTGCTTCCTAAGAGCAGCGTGTCTACCAATTTCACCATAGCGGCTTACTTAAAATAATAATAAGCTATTATTATTCAAGTGTCGAGATTTAATGCGTTAATTAACTGTTCGGAACTTTTTTTAGTAAATGTCAAAATTAGTGAACTTAATAAACTTAATAGTGAGGTTTGTTCAGGTCTTTTATGCTATGCTCTCCATTGTTGTATTTGTAAATAAAAAGTGCTACCTCCTATCTTAGGAAATCATAAAAAAAGATTGTGCGAAAAGGGGAGATGGGGGAAATAAAAACCCCCACCAGATAGAAGGTTTCAAATAGTTTATTTTGAGTATGTTTTATCATTTCCGAGGTGGGGATTTTTATTTCGCAACAAAATATTGCTTTCAGGATTTTTTATACTATACTATATAGAATAGAAGAGTCAAAAAGTTCCATATTACGCTTTACTAGGTATTGCATTAGATAATAAAAATTTCGTAGTCATATTCTACACTAAATTAACATTTGTCCGATTGCGATTATTTGAATCTTTTATTATTTAGGTGTTGGTACAAAAAAACTTTTTGAATTACCAGTAGAAAGGGATTTGCCTAATGAAAAGGCTTTTAACGCTGCCCAATATCCCTTCCTTTTCCACAACCTTTTATGAATACGCTTTTTGGCCAGAGAAGTACGTTTTTTTGGAACTGCCATTCAAAATTTAAAAGGTTTTTCAATAATATCATTGGATGTGAAAGACATCTATTGTTCAAAACGAATTCTTCTTCATTATCTATCTATCCATAGATGATATGCTACTAACCTCATAAAAAAATAATAGGTATATGAAAATTACAGAAAATATTACTAAGGACAAAAAATTTCATAGGTGAAAAGATGGAATTAAGTTACTAAAAAAAAAAAAAAACAGCTTCCATTTCAATCTCAGTTTATTTTAGTCATTTATACCTGGAATCAAAATCATCGACTAATTTACGAACCCAACTTTGACCTAATAAAAATTTTAAATATAAAGTTTCCTATTAATAGGCCCAGTTGAAAGAATATACCTAATTTAAATAATTTTAAAATTGTCATTAGTTAAAAACAAAGTATTCCATTTTCACAAAGAAGTTCTCCATGTTATTTGACCAATTTGCACTTCTTGATTTGAATATTTGAAGTATTGAAAAAACACTGAGAATAATTCAGAATAAAACCTTTTTAGTTATTACCTATCTTGATTTTGTTCTTTTACAATTTGTTCTTTTACAATTAGATAGGATCTGGTGAATTAGAAACAATTTTGAAAGAACAAAATTTTTATGGAACATACATATCAATATGCATGGATCATACCTCTCCTTCCACTTCCAGTTCCTATGGGAATAGGACTAGGGCTTATCTTTTTTCCGACGGCAACAAAAAATCTTCGACGTATGTGGTCTTTTCATAGTGTTTTCTTATTAAGTATAGTTATGGTTTTTTCAGCCGACCTACCTATTCAACTAATAAATAGGAGTTCCATTTCTCAATATATATCGTCTTGGACCATCAATAATGATTTTTCTTTAGAGTTTGGCTATTTGATCGATCCACTTACTTCTATTATGTCAATATTAATCACTACTATCGGAGTTATGGTTCTTATTTATAGTGATAATTATATGTTTCATGATCAAGGATACTTGAGATTTTTTGCTTATATGAGTTTTTTCAATGCATCTATGTTGGGATTAGTTACCAGTTCTAATTTGATACAAATTTATCTTTTTTGGGAATTAGTTGGAATGTGCTCTTATCTATTAATAGGTTTTTGGTTCACACGACCCCTTGCCGCAAATGCTTGCCAAAAAGCGTTTGTAACTAACCGTATCGGGGATTTTGGTTTATTATTAGGAATTTTAGGTCTTTATTGGATAACAGGTAGTTTCGAATTTCGAGACTTGTTCGAAATATTCAATAACTTAATTTCTACTAATGGGGTCCATTTTTTATTTGGAACTGTATGTGTCTTCCTATTATTTTCTGGTGCAGTTGCTAAATCTGCTCAATTTCCCCTTCATGTATGGTTACCCGATGCTATGGAGGGTCCTACTCCTATTTCAGCTCTTATCCATGCTGCGACTATGGTGGCAGCGGGAATTTTTCTTGTAGCTCGGCTTTTTCCCCTGTTTATAGTTATACCTTACATAATGAATTTCATATCTTTGCTAAGTATAATAACAGTACTATTAGGAGCTACTTTAGCTCTTGCTCAAAACGATATTAAAAGAAGTTTAGCCTATTCTACAATGTCTCAATTGGGGTATATGATGTTAGCTTTAGGTATGGGGTCTTATCGAACAGCTTTGTTTCATTTGATTACTCATGCTTATTCCAAAGCATTGTTGTTTTTAGGATCTGGATCAATTATTCATTCAATGGAGCCTATTGTTGGATATTCTCCAAATAAAAGTCAAAATATGGTTCTTATGGGTGGTTTAATAAAATATGTGCCAATTACAAAAACTGCTTTTTTTTTAGGGACACTTTCCCTATGTGGTATTCCACCTCTTGCTTGTTTTTGGTCTAAAGATGAAATTCTTAATGATAGTTGGTTGTATTCACAGATTGTTGGAATACTAGCTTGCTCCACGGCAGGATTAACAGCATTTTATATGTTTCGAATCTATTTACTAACTTTTGAGGGATATTTAAACATTAACTTTCAAAATTATAGTGGAAAAACAAGTAGTTTGGCCTATTCCATTTCTTTATGGGGTAAAGAAAGTAAAAAAAAAAAAAAAACACAAATGAGTTTATTAACTTTATTACCAATCAAGAATAATGCTGGTACTTCTTTTCTTTCGACAAACACATATCGAATTAATGATAATGTAACCAGACCCTTTATGACTATTTCCCCTTTTGATAGTACAAAGACTTTATCCTATCCTCATGAAGTAGATAATACTATGTTATTCCCGCTGCTTCTATTGGTTTTATTTACTTTTTTTGTTGGAGTTATTGGGATTCCTTTTACTCAAGAAGGAAAAGATTTGGATATATTATCCAAATGGTTAAACTCATCTATAAATCTTTTACATAAAAATTTTTCTAATTCTGTGGATTGGTATGAATTTGTTACAAATGCAACTTTTTCTGTCAGTATAGCCCTTTTTGGAATATTTATCGCGTTTCTTTTATATAAACCTGTTTATTCATCGTTCAAAAATTTGAATTTAATGAATTCATTAAAAAAAAAGGCTCCTATTAAACTTTTTTTTTTAGGAGAAAAGATAATAAATATCATATATAATTGGTCATATAATCGTGGTTACATAGATTCTTTTTATAAAGCATCTTTAACTACCAGTATACGAGGATTAGCAGAATTTTCTCATGTTTTTGATAGGCGAATAGTTGATGGAATTACGAATGTAGTTGGTGTTCTGAGTTTCTTTATAGGAGAAGCACTAAAATATGTAGGTAATGGACGAATTTCCTCTTATCTAATTTCCTCTTATCTTTTCTTATATTTCTTATATTTATTGTATTTTTTCTTATATTTATTGTATTTACTAATATCTTTTCTTTTTTTTTAAGTATTTCTAACTTCGAAGTTTCTTGATTCCCATACAGATAAGAAGTTTCATAAACAGGGCTATTTTGATAGCATGTCTCTTTAAAGTGAAAGTGGAATTCATCCTTTGTTTTTTCTTTTCCGTTCACTCGGATCTCTTCCGTTTCATCGATTTTGTCCGGATCCTCCTTTTCTTCCGAAAAAAGGGAAGGAGAAGGATCTTCTTCGGTGGATCCCTCTTGTTCCTCTTTAGTCCACTTCGTTTCGGAAGTTTTTTCTATTTCTACATCTGTTTCTTCTCTGCTTTCCCCCCTTTCTTCCGTTACTGAGGTTTCTTTGAGAACCATGGATGACGGTATTCTGCCTAAATAGTAGACACAGGTAATAAATAAGAAAATACTAAAGATTCGAGCCATAGAATTTCTCACTTCTGACACAAGGTACTTATTAGATCGAATAAGTAGATTAGATCTAATAGAGTGATTTTGCCGTATCCAGACTAATACCAACCCAACCCATTTCATGAATAAAACGTGACCAATTAACCAACCAACAAAACTACTTGTTACAAATAACATCTTGTTGTTGCATCGAAACATATAAATGTTGACTAATCTGGCTAACATTGAACTTGGTAAAAGAAAATAGTTGAATAATTGAAAAATGAGATTATTCAGGAATACACATTGAATGCTGAGATTACGCATTGAATTTCTGTTAGTAGATCTAGAATCAAAAAAGTGTTTTTGGTTGTTCCAGAAGAAATGAAACAAAAGATGGGGGAGAGCTAGGACAGTTATTGTATGAGGTCTACCCAATGCTAGATGCAGAGGCGCATAATAGATCGATATGAGCATCATGAGCTGTCCCGTAATAAAACCTGTTGTTGCTGATACCTTCTTCTCGGTTCCTTCTTCCATAACCTGAGCTCGGAGAAGGAAGAGATAAGAGGGCCCTATGGAGAATGTGGTCAGAAATCCATAATAGAGTCCGACCACAACGACCGAATTGATTATCTTCATGCATAAGGCTACTAGATTACCTAGTAGAAAAGATGTTAAAATCATCACAAACCTCCTTCATGCATAAGGCTACTAGATTACCTAGGAGAAAAGATGTTAAAATCATCACAAACCTCCCTTTTTATTTTCTATTGCAATTTCTGGATTATTATATGACGATTTTTTCACTTTCCATATATAGAAATAGAAACAGATAGATTAGAAAGGACATCTCTTATGTCAATGACACCAAAGGGATATTAAATGAATGGAATTGAGATATGGATGGAATATAATGAAATAGAGCCACTTTGAGATTCCCTATGAAATGAGGCATGGAACGGAGCCACTACGAAGAAGTTCCGGAAGTTACGAAGGAAGCTTCGAGCTCGTATTGGTCATGGATTGAGAACGGGAATTGAACTCTATGAGATCGAATCTCTCGTTGTTCCTCAGT